GAAGATTTAGTTACGATTCGAACTAGACTTTTCTATCTTTATCCATGGATCCTTTACTTATACTTAAAAAATTGGAAGTATTGATCCAATTCAAAAACAAAAAACAAAATTATGTTTCGCAATTTCATAATCCAAATTGTCAATTTCGAATTGACTCTTGGATACAAATCACGAGAACGGATATTTTTCTCCGAATCTTTTATTTAAATTTGAGAGTGAAAGGATTAAAATTGAATCCTTTTAAGAAATAAAGTTTTTGATTGAAATATCAATTAAACTGAAGGACCCCTTAACTATTAAGGGGATTAATTGAACGAATCACACTTTTACCACTAAACTATACCCGCTACAATGCGATTATTGTATAAAAAGGGCCCTTTGTCGAACAAGAGAATCAGATGTAATCAAGATAGGACATAAATTTAAAATAATCATGAAATGAAAATTGGAAATTAGAACGTTGACGTCTTTGTCAGGAGTCCTCGTAAAGGAGGAGTTATTTCGTTTAAATAACTAAATTTAATAATTCAAAACAATTTCTTTTGTTGGACGAATTTTGACAGATATGGCTCGACAAAATAACTTTTATCCACACACCAAATACAAATTTGGATTCTTGATTCAATCAAAAGAATGGAAATAGTCCTTCTTTTTATTGTTCCTTTGAATACAATAACAAGGATTTCATTTTGTGGTTTTCAAATCAAATTCAAATAAATCGTTTTTTTATGGTATGGTTCGCACCCTTTCTACGGTTCAGCGGTATGGGTCATTAGAACAAAAAAAGGCCCGGCTGGGTACTGACCAGGCCAGGCCGTGGAAGTGGAAATAAAAAAGGCCCCGTTGAACGAAATTAAAGAGATATTCTTTTCTTTATTTTTTTCTATTTTATCTCTTTCGAATACTTTCTTTATTTTAATTTTCGAAAAATGATAGAAATGGAATTGCTGATAAAAGTTATATCTATTTATATAATAGAATACAAAAGACAATAAAAAAAAAGAAATTCTATAAGCTATATTTTCTATGAGCTATATAATCAATTTACTTTCTATATTCTCTTCTAGAGAATATAGAAGAGAATATAGAAAGTAAAGATAGAAAATCAAGTAAAGACGGGCTTTTTCAAGCATTATTTTTTGTGTAATGTAACATAGTCATTTTTTTTTTTTTTTATTTTCAATTAGGAGAGATGGCTGAGTGGATTAAAGCGTCGGATTGCTAATCCGGTGTACGAGTTCTTCGTACCGAGGGTTCGAATCCCTCTCTTTCCGTTTCGGGCGATGGCTTGGTATTTTTCAAATTTAACTTTAGCGAACACTTTTACTTTATTTTTAATAGTAACTGGGAATCAAAAAATCCTAAGAACGTTTATACGAATAAAGTAAGCAACTCCTTCCTTTTTTATTCTTCGCGTCCGGGATTACGCCCTGGATCATTAGACAGGAATCCGAAGATGAAGAGCGAAACAAAGAATATCACTACGGTGTAAACAAAGAGTTTGAGAGTAAGCATTACACAATCTCCAAATCAGGTTTTTGGGGAAAAGGAAAAAGAGAATAGATTCTCTATTTTTATACTACATATCCAATTTTGACATCAAGAAATGAAGTTCTTTTTAGAATTTGATTCTCTAAATAGAAAATCGTTTTCATAAATTAAATTCACACAATTAGAATTCTACATTTTGGTTGGCTCTAATATAAGATGGTTTCAGTGAAAAAGGGTCAAAATTGCAAATAGCAAATGGGGGATCAAAATGGATCGCGGTTCCCCAAGAATTTCATTGTTTGAATGTTTGAATTGAGGCGGGGGTTCGTTCATATTGTAAGACTCATCTGCTCTTATTTATTAATTGTTAGAATTTTTTTTTTTTCGAACTAGAATAAATCATGAATTTTTCTAGCACAATATTAAAGATCTTATCGAAAACTTACAGCAGCTTGCCAAACAAAGGCTAAGAGAAAAAATAGAACAGGTATTACTGGCATAACATCTACAATTGGATTCAAAAAAGCGTAGGCCTCGGGTAATTTAGCGAATAAAAAACTACTCGAATAAAGGGCAGAATTAAGACAGATATACATTAAACTAAAGATATTAAGCATAACAAACATTTTGTTCTTGGAGATAATTTTATTTTGATTGAGTTATTAATATCTTATTGATATAAGATAAAAATGAAGAAAAGAAAGTAAGGTAGACAAAAAAAACTTCTTGGAACCGACCCAATCAAAACAAAAATCCTTCTATTCTCGTGTGAGAATTGAAGAAATCATACTTTCATACAATATCTTAATTGAATTCTATGTAATGATCAATAAATTAAGTTGTATTTTACACCTATATGTGTCAAAATCCTAACACTAAAATCAGAATCGAATTTTGGGGCTTTGGACTGGAATTGACGAACAGCCAATACCACTGGTACTCTTTATTAGTACCAAATCGAAATTGAAATGGGGCGTCGCCAAGTGGTAAGGCAACGGGTTTTGGTCCCGGTATTCGGAGGTTCGAATCCTTCCGTCCCAGACCGGGCAGAATAAAAATTTTCAATTCCCGTTTGAGCAACCCTCTTAAGTATATATTGATAAAATATACGTGTACGTCTTTTTCTTTTTTTTTTTTTCGAATTAAAAAAATTATTTTCTCAACCAGATCTTTTTTCACAAATTGAATCGAATCCAAATAATACGAAAATGGAACTGAATGCATTTGTGGTCCCCGCAAGCGGGGAACATCGATCACAAGAGTTTGAATTAAAAAACGTTGGATGGGCGTTTTTGCGTATGCCCCCCTCTTCCTCTTTCATTCACTTTCATATTTAAGCGAGTTTCGTAGAAAAGTCTGACGCCCCCCCCTCGAATTGAATTTTCAAAGATCCATTCTAAATCGAAATGGGAAAGCCTCCCCATTCCTATCTTTTTAGAATCCCAATTATTCTCTTTTCATTTCGGAATTCTAAACAAGAGGGTATTCCTGGTACTGATTGAATTCGGGATTAAGTCTCTTAAGTAAGACTAGGTTAGATTAAAATAAAAAACAACAAATTAGAAAGGAAACAATGACTTAATCTGGGCCCTTTTGTCTTTGTATCTATACAAAATAGTCTAGCATTCCGTAAAATGGGATCTTTTTTTTTTTTTATTTATTTAGGATTCCCACAGAAAGAATTCGGGGTGGGAGTAGGTAAGAGTTAGTGAGCAATGAAAGATACCGATTTGAATATCGGTGTCGGTCCAAATTTCATTAACCAATAATCCCGCTCTATATGGAATGGAGGCTCTTTGATTCTAACCCAAATTTTGCGGTCTTGGTCTTTTTTTAATGAATAATTGTAAATCTCTGGAATAACAATTGAGACGGGGGTTATTCATATAGTCTATTTACTTGAATTTTATACTATTTACTTTATTTTCTATTTTATTTATTTTATTTTGAATTTGGGGAAAGATTATTGAATCTGAAGCCCAAGCCAAAGAAACGACACATAATTTGAGGAAAGGCTTATATGCATGGATTGCTATCCTTCTATTTCAGAGATAACGTCCTTTTGCTTTTTAAGATTTGTGAGCCCTTATCTTCCTGTTAAATTAAATATTTAACATACAATATACATAATTACTTCCAACGAAAATTGTTCAGTCTAATCTGATAGATACGGAAATCGCCCATTTTTGTAATTCTGATTTTCTTTTTCATTTCAGGATTCCGGATGAACGACTAACAACCTAAATATTCCCTTCATATACAAGGAAAAAAGTCTGTGTATCGACCGAAGCAATGACTATTCATGATTCCATACTGGAATCAATTACATACCGGTTCCAAACTAGAGAAATGTTATGGTAAAACTTCGTTTGAAACGATGTGGTAGAAAGCAACGTGCGACTTGAAGGACATGATCCGCTGTGGATTTGTTTTTTACATCCACCATTTTCGATTTTATATGAATGGGCTCTTGGCTCGACATTTTTTCTTCTGTTCTATTAGAATCCTCAAGTTTTTTTGGGGGGGTAATGGAACTAGTACAGGATGGAGCTCGAGTATAAAGTATTTATTCCTTTCTCAGGGGCACGGATCTAGGGTTAATACCAATCAATAAGTTGGAAAAAACTTCGTAAGTAAATTTTCGATATAGAAATCGAAAGGATCTGATTCGAGCAATTTTGAAATCCAAAAGCAAGGGGAAAATTTGTTGGAATTGGGAAAACTTTTTCTACCAAAAGTGTATCCTGTAGGAATCAATTGTTCGTATGATTCTTTGATAGAAAGAAATCAAAAGGGGGTGTGTTGCTGCCATTTTTTAAAATAAAAAACGTTAAAGATCACCGAAGTAATGTCTAAACCTAATGATTCAAAGCAAAGATAAAGGATCCTGGAACAAGGAAATACCATTTTTCAATTGTCTCAACAATTCAATCCAATCCAAAAATGGATTCGATTCGAAACGAGACAAACAAAAAAGGGGCTTGAGACCGCTCAAAAAAGGAAATGCCTAAGGATTTTCGGCTGGGCGTTGAAACTTATCTAACTTGAGTTATGAGAGTACGAATTCTTTTTTTGTTTCTTTTGAAAATGACAAAGAAACAAAAAAAGAATAACTTAAATCTCTAATTGATTTGATTATTTTATAGATCTATTTGACATTCTAATTCTATACATAGACATAACTATCACTTCGAACCATTTTGTTTTCTCGAGCCGTACGAGGAGAAAACTTCTTATACGTTTCTAGGGGGGGTACTGTTCATCTATATCTATCCCAATGAGCCGTTTATCGAATCGTTGCAATTGATGGTCGATCCCGAAGAGAAGGAAGAGATCTTCGGAAAGTGGGTTTTTATGATCCGATAAATAATCAAACCCATTTAAATGTTCCTGCTATTCTATATTTCCTTGCCAAGGGCGCTCAACCTACAGGAACCGTTCATGATATTTCACAGAAAGCGGGGGTTTTTACAGAAGTTAGTCTTAATCAAACGAAATTCTATTAAGGAATAGAACAAAAAAGAGGGTGTGGATGCGCTTTATCTAGTTTTGTATAATTTTTTCTTTACTATCCCCCCTTTTGTTCTATTCAGACCTATTTCTTTTCGGTTTTTTTTTGAAGTCTTTCTCTAAAACTCTAAAAAAGTATTCTTAAAGTTTTTTATTTATCTAATTCTTTAGATATTATTTATTAATTTCCATATTTATTATATCTATTTATTAATATATAATTTGATTTGTTATTTGGATTTGAATTCAATTTAATAAATAACCAATTAACTCTTTTTGTTTTTGTTATTGTATGTTTTTAGTATTTTCTCAATCTTGCTATTCAATATTCAATGTCATATTGACAATATTGTAGTGAACAAATATAATTTTCTCATGGAGAAATGGGCCCATTTATCTCCGTTCCATAGGTTTTGGTTGTCTTTTTTTTATGTTCAAAATCGATTAGAAATTTTTTTGATTCGAGTTCTTGCTAATTTCATTTTTTGATTCCGTTTTGAAATTCCTTTTTTTTTTTTATTTTTTTTTATTCCGATTCTATCTACCCATTCGAATTATTTGGGTTGCTAACTCAACGGTAGAGTACTCGGCTTTTAAGTACGGCTAGCATCTTTTACACATTTCTATGAAGCAAAGAATTCGTCCAAATCTTCGGGAGAGTTTGTAAGACTGCGACTGATCCTGAAAGGAATGAATGGAAAAAACAGCATGTCGTATCAATGGATAATTTTGAGAATATTTTATTCTTGTTCAATCGCTATAAAACCAAGTTTGAATTCTTGGCGCGGAACAAAATAAATATAATTATTAAGAGTTGGGTCGAGTTAATAAATGGATAGAGCCCTAGGGTTCCAATTATAGGGAAACAAAAAGTAACGAGCTTCGGTTCTTAATTTGAATGATTATCCGATCTAATTAAACGTTAAAAAGATATTAGTTCCTAACGCGGGGAAAGGTTTTCCCATGAGGGGATTATCGATTTATTTAATGAGTCCTAAGTATTAGCGGGTCCCTATTATGGGTTGTAACTGAATGTGTAGAAGAAGCAGTATATTGATAAATATAGTTGTTTTTTTTCCAAAATCAAAAGAGCGATTGGAGTGAAAAAATAAAGGGTTTCTAACCACTTAGTTATACTATAACTATAACAAACATAAACCAATTAAATTAACTCAAAATGAGAGGATAGAGAATCCGGTGATGAGTCTACCCATTTTCAAGGTATCCACTTTTTTACTACAATACTTTGTTTTCACCGTATCGCACTATGTATCGTTTGATCGCTCACTAAATCCCTTACCTTTGTTTTTAATCGAATTTCAAATGGAGGAATTTCAAGTATATTTAGAACTAGATAGATCTCAACAACACGACTTCCTATACCCACTTCTTTTTCGGGAGTATATTTATGTACTTGCTCATGATCATGGTTTAAATAGCTCGATGATGTCATTGGAAGGTGGGTTTTATGACAATAAATCTAGTTCACTAAGTGTGAAACGGTTAATTACTAGAATGTATCAACGGATTAATTTGAGTATTGCTGCTAATGATTCGAATCAAAATCCGATTTTTGGGCACAACAATAAGTTATATTCTCAAATTATATCAGAGGTATTTGCTGCTGTGGTGGAAATTCCATTTTCCCTACGGTTGGTGGCTTTTTTAGAAGGGAAAGAAATTGAAAAATCGCCTAATTTCCAATCAATTCATTCAATATTTCCTTTTTTCGAGGATAAATTGTCCCATTTAAATTATGTGTTAGATGTACGAATACCCTACCCCATTTGTCCCGAAATCTTGGTTCAAACCCTTCGCGAATGGGTAAAGGATGCCTCTTCTTTACATTTATTACGGTTCTTTCTCCACGAGTATTTTAATTCGAACAGTCTTATTACTCCAAAGAACTCTATTTCTGTTTTTTTAAAAAGTAATCCAAGATTGTTATTGTTTCTATATAATTCTCATGTATATGAATATGAATCCATCCTCTTTTTTCTCTGTAACCAATCGTCTCATTTACAATCAACATCCTTTCAAGTCCTCGTTGAGCGAACGTATTTCTATGGAAAAGTCGAACATCTTGTCGAAGTCTTTGCTAAAGATTTTCAGGACATCTTAGGGTTGGTCAAGGATCCTTTCATGCATTATGTTAGATATCAAGGAAAATCCATTTTGGCTTCAAAGGATACGCCTCTTCTGATGAATAAATGGAAATATTACCTTGTCGGTTTATGGCAATGGCATTTTCACGCGTCTTCTCAACCAGGAAGGGTTCAGCTAAACCACTTATACTTAGGCAAGTACGCTATTAACTTTCTGGGCTATCTTTCCGGTGTGCGACTAAATTCTTTGTTGGTACGGAGTCAAATGCTAGAAAATTCATTTCTAATAGATAATTCTATGAAGAAGGTCGATACGACCGTTCCAATTATTCATCTGATTGGATCATTGACTAAGGCGCGGTTTTGTAACGCATTAGGGCATCCTATCAGTAAG